GGAAATATTACCTGAATGGTATTTCTTTCCCGTATTTCAAATACTTCGTACAGTGCCCAATAAATTATTGGGTGTTCTTTTAATGGTTTCAGTACCTGCGGGATTATTAACAGTACCCTTTTTAGAGAATGTTAATAAATTCCAAAATCCATTTCGCCGTCCAGTAGCGACAACTGTCTTTTTGATTGGTACTGCAGTCGCCCTTTGGTTGGGTATTGGTGCAACATTACCTATTGATAAATCCCTAACTTTAGGTCTTTTTTAATTTGATTCAATTGTGAAATAACACGATGTGTGTATCTAGGGAATAGTCGCTTCAAGGCGAATTCGCCCTAGATACATCTATTCAATAAAATTCTCAATTTCTTTCGAATATCTGAATTGTGCTACAGATTCAAATCTTATATCTTAATTAAATACAATAGATTTAAAACTTCTTTTTTGGTAACTCAATTGCGAAATTTTTTTCTAGAATGCCCAATATCTCTTTTACATCTTCTAGGCAAAAATGTTCAATTTTCATAAGATCTTCTTGACTGTTATTCAAAAGGTCCGATAATGTATCTATATTGGACCTTTTGAGGCAATTATAAACTCTGGGAGACAATTCGGATTGATCAATAAAAATCGACTTCAACGCTATTTTTTTTTTGTTTTTTCTGACTTTATCCAATTTCTCGTGCAAAGTAAAGGGGGATAAAGGACCCCCGTGTTGATTGTCCTCTAGAGGTAAGTTTTCTTCTTCCTTATATAAAAAGGGAATAAATAAATCAATCAAATTACGGGAGGCTTCATGAAGTGCTTCTTTCGGAGTTAAACTCCCATTTGTCCATATTTCGAGAAATAGTATCTCTTGTTTTTCATTCCCGTTTTCATAGGAATGAATACTATGATTTACGTTTCGAACAGGCATGAATACAGCATCTATAGGATAACTTCCATCTTGAAAGTTATGTGGCATTTTTATAAGATATCCGCGATTTCTCTCGATTTCTAATCCAATACACAAATTAATTGGTTCTGCCAAGCTGGCTATATGTTGTGTATTGTCGACGATTTCTACATAAGGCGGTAAGATGATATCTTGAGCAGTTACATATCCAGGACCCCTGACACAAATAGACGCGTCACAAGTCCCATATAGATTACTTCTCAATACAATTTCTTTCAAATTCATTAGAATTTCGTGGACCGATTCTTGAATACCCGTTATAGTAGAATATTCGTGGGGGACATTCTCAGATTTTACACGTGTGATACATGTTCCTTCTATTTCTCCAAGCAAAGATCTTCGCATCGCAATGCCTATTGTGTCGGCTTGTCCTTTCATAAGTGGAGACAGAATAAAGCGCCCATAATAAAGACGTTTACTGTCTGTTCTTGATTCAACACACTTCCACTGTAGTGTCCGAGTAGATACTGTTACTTTCTCTCGAACCATAGTAATAATATTTTATTTGACTGAATTATTTATTTCTCTTGTTTCTCTTGAAATTTCGTAACTCTTCATTTCTACACACGTCTTTTTTTTGGAGGTCTACAGCCATTATGTGGCATGGGGGTGACATCCCGTACAAAAGTTAATAGTATGCCACTTCTACGAATAGCTCGTAATGCGGCGTCTCTTCCGAGACCGGGACCCTTTATCATGACTTCTGCTCTTTGCATACCTTGATCTACTACTGTACGAATAGCATTTGCTGCTGCAGTTTGGGCGGCAAAGGGCGTCCCTCTTCTCGTACCCTTGAATCCACAAGTACCGGCCGAGGACCAGGAAACCACTCGACCTCGTACATCTGTAACCGTGACAATAGTATTATTGAAACTTGCTTGAACATGAATAACTCCCTTTGGTATTCTACGTGCACTTTTACGTGAACCAATACGTACATTTCTACGTGAACCAGCTCTCGGTATAGCTTTTGCCATATTGTATCATCTCATAAATATGAGTCAGAAATGTATGGATATATCCATTTCAGGTCAAAACAGATTCTTTATTTGTACGTTGAGACCTTTAGTGAGTCTGATTATCCTTGTCTTTGTTTATGTCTCGGGTTGGAACAAATTACTCTAATGCGCCCTCGTCTACGGATTAGTCGACATTTTTCACAAATTTTACGAACGGAAGCTCTTATTTTCATATTTGTCATTCCTTATCTTTTTTCTGAATCTATTTCTTGGTAGAAAATAAGTTTCTTGAAATTTTTCATCTCGAATCATATTGAATAAAAACCACCTAATCTTTCGAATCCTTGTTTCGGAGTCGATAGATTATACGCCCTCTGGTTGAATCATAACGACTTACTTCAATTTTGACTTTATCTCCCGGCAGTATCCGTATAAAACTACGTCGGATCTTTCCTGAAACATAACCTATAATCAGATCTCCATTATCTAAGCGAACCCGGAACATGCCGTTGGGAAGCGATTCAGTAATTAAACCCTCATGAATCCATTTTTGTTCTTTCATTCCAGGTAAAGCCCCCTTGAAGTATCAACTAATGTAGGAGAAACAATATTAGACAACTCGCCCCCTTTTTTTTTTTACAAATAGAAAGAGGTTTTGGATTCCATTTGGATATTAAAAGGATTACCATATATAACACAAAATTTCTCCGCCGATTCCTTCTAGTCGAGCCTCCCGGTCTGTCATTATACCTCGAGAAGTAGAAAGAATTACAATCCCCATCCCGCCTAAAATTCTAGGAATTCGTTGAGAGTTAGAATAGATTCGTAGACCGGGTCGACTGATCCGTTTTAAATTTAGAAAATTTCTATAGGGATGGGGTCTTTTCCTATTCCTTCTATGTCGCAGGGTTAAAACCAAAAAATTTTTGTTTTTTTCTCGATGTTTTCTGACGTTTTCGATAAAACCTTCTCGGAAAAGTATTTTAACAAGATTTTCGGTAATATTAGTAGATGCTATGCGAACAACTCTTTTTCTATCCATATCAGCATTTCGTATGGAGGTTATTATCTCAGCAATAGTGTCTCTACCCATGATGAACTAAAATTTTTGGTGCCTCAAAATTGGATATAATTAACATGTTTTTCTTTTTTTTTTTTTATGAATATGAATTTTTCAAGGTATATGCGTGAGACACAATCTACGAATTAATCTATTTCTTTCAAATAAAATACCCCAAAGATATCAGAATCTTATTTTATTTTATAATACCTCGGGAGCTAATGAAACTATTTTAGTAAAATTAAATTGTCTCAATTCGCGGGGGATTGCACCAAAAATTCGAGTTCCTTTTGGATTTCCTTCTGGATCAATTACAACTGCAGCATTGTCATCATATCGTATTATCATACCGCTGTCACGTTTAAGTTCTTTACAGGTACGAACAATTACAGCTCTGACTACTTCTGATTTTTCTAGGGGCATGTTTGGTACTGCTTCTTTGATCACAGCAACAATAACGTCACCAATATGAGCATATCGACGATTACTAGCTCCTATGATTCGAATACACATCAATTTTCGAGCCCCGCTGTTATCCGCTACATTTAAATGGGTCTGAGGTTGAATCATATGAATTTTTGAGTCTATTCTTCCAATGCAAAAGATGAATAAAATAAAAGAAATATTTTTTGTCCAAAAAAAGAAACCCGCGGTTTTCTGTTATCCCCAAGACTCATTTCTATCGGTTTTACATTTTTATCCCGAAATAATAAATTGAGTTCGTATAGGCATTTTGGATGCTGCTATTAAAATAGCCCTTTTAGCTATATTTTCAGTTACTCCACCCATTTCGTATAGTATTCTCCCCGGTTTAACAACAGCTACCCAATATTCAGGGGATCCTTTCCCCGAACCCATACGTGTTTCCGCAGGTCTTACTGTAACTGGTTTGTCTGGAAATATACGGACCCATATTTTTCCACCACGGCGTGCATTTCGTGTCATTGCCCGTCGACCCGCTTCGATTTGTCTAGATGTGATCCACGCGGGTTCAAGTGCCTGAAGAGCATATTTACCGAAACAAATATGATTACCTCGATAAGATATTCCCTTCATTCGTCCTCTATGTTGTTTACGGAATCTAGTTCTTTTGGGGTTATAGTTGATGGTTGTTTCGGAATTCCATCTCTACTACAGAACTGGACGTGAGAGTTTCGTCTCATCCAGCTCCTCGCAAATAAAAGGATTCAAAATTGAATTTCAATTAATTTGAATAGATATTTTTATAAAAATTTTTGTAGCGTCCTAAATAAATCTTTATTTTCTGCGGGCGAATGTTTACTCTTGCAACTTCTATTTCAGTTCTAGCACTTGTTCATCATTTCTCCGAATAGATGAATTGATTTCTGGTTCATTTCGCCATCCCAACTAGTGAATCATTAAGATTCATTTGTTGAATCAAATCTTTTGCATTCACAGGTTCCTTCGTCCCCACCACTTCGCACTAAATGGTTAGGTCAGAATTTTACAATGAAGCTCATAATCCAATTTATTTTTGAGTCAACCTTCTTAGTCTTTATTGGCCCGAAGCTCTTGAGTTTTTTCTTCTATAATCTATAAGAAGGATTCATTTCATATTTCATTATGTATGAATCAATTAGTATTGATGCTTTATTACACTGTCTTTTATGAGATGACCCATAGACCTTACATATTGGAATTCTATATCATTGATATTCTTTTTCTTTCTTTCACCCTTCCATTTATCCACACCCTTGTTCTGTATTTTGCTTTAAACTTAAAATGAAAGTTTCATTCTAAAAAAATTTCAGTTGCTATAAAGATATGACTGATTTAGCATAAAAAATTTCAGTTGCTATAAAGATATGACTGATTTAGCATATCTTGACAGGTTCTTTAGATCCAGATAATATGAAGTAATGAGTTGGTTTCTATACTACCGGGCCGGTGTTTTTTTAATCCTAACCCTAAAAAAACCAACGAGTCACACACTAAGCATAGCAATTATATCAAAACAAAAGGTCAATCGAATTTTTATTTAACCCTAGAGAATTAAAGAATTCAGAAT